ATTATATAACATGCTATTCTATGGTAATAATAATAAATGAATAGAGTAAAAAGGGGGGGATAATATAGTAGAAAAAAAAATGATACAAAGTTATATATGAATCACCCCCACCCTCCTTTCTCTCTTTTTTTTATTTCATTAATTGACTTTCGTTTGATTAAAATGAAATTTTGTAAAAACCCCCGCTTTCTTTAAAATATCAGAAACTGTTTCTGTAGGTTGAGCGCCTTTTTCAAGAAAATATTGAATACCGGGAATATTTAAGTAGGTTTTCTTTTTTATCGGATCATAAAAACCCACTTTCCGAAGATCTCTTCCTTCTCTTCGAGATCGCACATCAATTGCAACGATTTGATAAAGGGCTCATTGGGATAGATATAGATGCACTATAACCCCCCCTAGAAACGTATACGAAGTTTTCTCCTCGTACGGCTCGAGAAATTGGAAGTTAGATCTATGTATAGAATTAGAAATAGATCCATAACATCATCAAATCAATTAGAGGATTATTTAATCCTTTTTTATTCCTCTTTATCAAAAAAAAAAATTGTATTCTCATAACTCAAGTTGTATAACTCTGAAATAGTTCAAAGGAAAAGCCTTAGGCATTTCATTTTTTGAGTGGTCTCTAACCCCTTTTTTTGTTTGTCTCATTTAGAATCTATTTTGATTCCTTATTCTTGATCTAGTTTCGTTGTAGAGACAATTGAAAAATGGTATTTCCTTGTTCCAAAATACTTTATCTTTACCTGGAATCATTGGGTTTAGACATTACTTCGGTGAATTTTAATCATTTCAAAATGACAGCAACATGCCCCTTTTTATGATTTCTTTCTATCAAAAAATCATACGAACGGTCGATTTCCGCATGATACACTTTTGATCAAAAGAGTTTCACTAATTCCAACAAAATTTCCTTTTTTTTTATTTGAAACCTGCTTGAATTGGATCCTTTCGATTGCTACTAGATCGAAAATTGCCTTACGAAGTTGTTCCAACTTATTAATTGGCACTAACCTTAGATCCTTGCCCCTTAGAAATGAATCAATACTTTCTACTCGAGCTACATCATATAATACTGAATACTGTTGACATTATTTAACCCCAACAAAAAGGAGGGTTTTTACTGGAACAGAACAAAGGATGTCGAGCCAAGAGCACTTTCATTTCTATAAAATAAAAAATGGTGGGTGTAAAAATCCACAACTGATTATGTCTGTCAAGTCGCACGCTGCTTTTTACCACATCGTTTCAAACGAAGTTTTACCATAACATTTCTCTAGTTTGGAACTGATATGTATGTAATTGATTCCATTAGGGAATCATGAATAGTCATTTGTTCGATCGTTTCATAGAAATCTATATATATATTTTCTTCTTTTATATGATCTAATCAAGTAATGAAATCTTCTCAAGAATAAAATTTTAATGCATTTTTTATTTTCTTTATTAATTTATACATAATTTCTAACTATTACGAATAAAAAGTGCTTTTTCTTAAATCTACATTCCATCTTCAAATAAACTAATAGGATATTTTTAATGATCTCGGACTTCTTCAAGTATCAAATAGTCAGAAGAAATGATTCAAATAGTTATTTAATTGAAAACCTCGGACTCATATACCAATCTCACTATTTGAATAAGGTTTTCCTAAGAATCGCATTTCATCATCATAAATAAATCCACGATTAAAAATATATATATATAGATTGAAAAAATGGAATTTGTTTTTCATAGATTGGGCGCGGATAAAAAGGTTGATGGAAAGGAAAATTTCGTAAGCTCTTTTTCTTTCATTTCAAACTAAAAACTAAAAAATCACTAGCGGATAGACTGAACAATTGTCATTGGACTTAATTAGGAATATTCTCTTTTGAATATTTCAAATTAATAAATAAAAAATCTTTTTCAAAAAAAAACTTATTAACGAAATAGAAGGATAATAAAATACGACATTCAGCATTTCCTCATTTTCGCGTAGTTTCTTTGACTGGAGGGTCAATCATTTTTATTTAAAGCAAAGAGAATGAATATACCGTGAAGGATACGTTCAACCCCTTATTTGACTTTTTTTTTTATTTATTTCAAATTCTTCTGTTGTGATTTATGTTCCTACCTTACTTAGATCATAAGTCGATATAGCTCCGTCTGTATGTATTTGAACTCAATTGGTGAAAAAAATATGATTCAGAAAAAAATGGAATGATTAAAAAATCAGAAACAAGAATCACACTCTATTCATTCAATATTCTATTTTCAAAGAGAAATTAGTTAAAAAAGACAATCTTTTATTGCATTATTCTAATAATGTCTATATAAATAGACAGAATAGGTATTTCCTGGGACGGAAGGATTCGAACCTCCGAATACCGGGACCAAAACCCGTTGCCTTACCACTTGGCCACGCCCCATTTAGATTTCTGTTCGACACTACTAAAGACTAGTATTAGTATTGGTTATTCGTCAATTCTAGTCAAAAAATCTATGGACTCTATTGTTGCTGGGATTTGGACACGTGTAGATATAGAATTATCTATAGAATAAAACTGAATTTATTGATCATTACATATAATTCAATTAAGATATTGTATGAAAGGATGATTTCTTCAATTCGCAAAAGAAAATAGAAAAATTTTTGATTGAGGATTTTTTGATCTACCTTACTTTCGTCATTTTTACCGTATATCAATTATCAATAATAATATAAATATATTATTATATTAACTCAATCAAAATACAATTATCTCCAAGTCCAATAAAAAAATGTTTGTTATGCTTAATATCTTTAGTTTGATCTGTATCTGTCTTAATTCCGCCCTTTATTCGAGTAGTTTTTTCTTAGCCAAATTGCCTGAGGCCTATGCTTTTTTGAACCCAATCGTAGATTTTATGCCCGTAATACCCCTTCTCTTTTTTCTATTAGCCTTTGTTTGGCAAGCTGCTGTAAGTTTTCGATGAAATTTTTCATACTGTCCTAAACATGATTTATTGGCGAAAAAAGTTCTAACAATGGATAAGATCAGATAAGTCTTACAGTATAGTATGAACTCTCAATTTAACTAATTTTTAACAACTTGGATAAATCTGAATCACGCCATTTCCTCATTCTGATTCTTTTTGATTTATTGAATAATCCTATTTAAGGCCCCGTGAAGGTAAGAAAGATATTTTTTGAAATGAAAAAGATGACTCTTTTTCTAAATGAATTTCTGAAAATTCTTTGTTTTTTTTTTTCATTTCTAGAAAACCCTTTCATTTATTGGTGTCAAAATAGGATATGTGGTATAAAAATGGAGAATCTATTCTCTTTTTTTTTTTTAAAAAAAAAAAAATGATCTTGGAGATTGTGTAATGCTTACTCTCAAACTCTTTGTTTACACAGTAGTAATATTTTTTGTTTCTCTCTTCATCTTCGGATTCCTATCTAATGATCCAGGACGTAATCCTGGACGTGAAGAATAAAAAAAGAAGCCCTTGGTTTTACTTGCTTAATCTTTCAACCTTCTTAGTATTTTATCTATTGGACATCTTAAATTAAAAGCTAAAGTTAAAAAAAAAAAAGGAGGGGTTCGAAGGGTTGAAATTTGAAAGAAGAATAAAATACCGAGTTATCAATGGAAACGGAAAGAGAGGGATTCGAACCCTCGGTACGAAAAGCTCGCACAACGGATTAGCAATCCGACGCTTTAGTCCACTCAGCCATCTCTCCGAATTGAAAAAAAAAAAGATAATTACTATCTTAGATAGTTCCATTACACAAAATGGAATACTTGCAAAATTCCTTCTTAATCTATATTCCTTCTTAATCTATTTTAGATATATTATTTTACTATGATTAAATTAAATTAAAAATTTTAATTTAATTAAATATTAATTTAAATTAAATATTAATTATAGTATTTTACGATTCAAATAGTATTTTACGATATTGATATATACAACTTTAATATATACAACTTTGATAAGCAATCCTATTTAGATAAAGAAACGGCTCAAAAGAGATATTTCGAACAAAAAAAAAAGAAGAATAGCTCTTTTCCGAAAGAGTTTTTTTTTTATTTTCTTTTCACGGCCTGGCCGGGTCAGTACCTAGCCGGGCCCTTTTTGTTTTTGTTCCAAATAAAATCGTAGATAAAATGATTTTGCTTTATTTAAAATTTTAGTTTAACTAATAAATACTTGATTTAAATACTTGATTTGTTATTGAAATAAGAACGGACTATTTCCATATCTATGGTATAGAATTAAATTATATAGAATCCAAGTTTCATTTCATATTAATTACTATTCTCTTTTTTCTTTGTTTTTTAAAGTAAATAAAAAAACAAAGAAAAAAGAGAATATTGTGCAATGCCTTTAAACCTCATGACAGAAATAATTTTATAGAGAGCTATCTGTTCTGTCCAAAATTCTTGAAAGAACTTATTATCTTGTTATTTAGTTACTTTAATTACTAGTTATCTTGTTATTTAGTTACTTTAATTACTAGTACTTTTTTCTTATCCTTGCTTTTGTAGGATTGCCTTGTTCGACAAAAAGTGCATTTTTATGCAATAATTGCATTGTAGCGGGTATAGTTTAGTGGTAAAAGTGTGATTCGTTTTATTAATCCCTTGTATAGTTAAGGGGTTCCTCGGTTTGATTCTTATTCCGAGCAGAAACTTTATTTTTGAAAAGGATTTTATCCTTTACCTCGCAATGAAAGGTTCGAGGAAGAATATACATTCTCGTGATTTGTATCCAAGGGTCAAGTATAAATTGAAAAACTGGATTATTTAATTAATTGCGAAACATAATGTTTGTTTGAATTGGATCAATACTTCCAATTTTATAAGTATGAATAAAAAATCCATGGAAAAAGATAGAAAAGTTTATTTCTAATCGTAACTAAATCTTCAATTTTTGGTTTATATAGAAAAGATTGAAATAAAATAGTTATTAAAGGACGTCTTTAGTTTACTAGGGACATCAACATATTTTTTGAACTCGGTGGAAAT